AATGGCTTGGGTAAGAAAATACTGAATCCAAAGCGAAAGCGAGTTTTAAAAAGCATTTGTCATTTTTTATAGACCCGAACCCGAGTGATCTAACCATGACCAGGATGAAGCTTAGGTAAAGCTAAGTGGAGGTCCGAACCGACTGATGTTGAAAAATCACCGGATGAGTTGTGGTTAGAGGTGAAATGCTAATCGAACTCGGAGCTAGCTGGATCTCCCCGAAATGCGTTTAGGCGCAGCGGTTAATTATGAAGTCTGGAGGGGTAAAGCACTGTTTCAATGCGGGCTACGAAAGTAGTACTAAATCGAGGCAAACTCTGAATACTTTATAGATCTACAATTAACTAGTGAGACAGTGGGGGATAAGCTTCATTGTCGAAAGGGAAACAGCCCAGATCATCAGCTAAGGCCCCAAAATATTTACTAAGTGATAAAGGAGGTAAAAGTACATAGACATCCAGAAGGTTTGATTAGAAGCAGCAATCCTTTAAAGAGTGCGTAATAGCTCACTGGTTAAGTGCTTTTGCGCCAAAAATGAATGGGACTAAGTAAATTGCCGAAGCTATGAGTTATATAAATTTATATAGCGGTAGGGGAGCGTTCTGTTGTAGTGTGAAGTAAATATGAAAGTATTTATGGACGAAGCAGAAGTGAGAATGTCGGCTTAAGTAACGAAAACATTGGTGAGAATCCAATGCTCCGAAATCCTAAGGGTTCCTTCGGAAGGTTCGTCCACGAAGGGTGAGTCAGGACCTAAGGTAAGGCTGAAAAGCGTAGCTAATGGATAACAGGTTAAAATTCCTGTACTTTTTTTTATTTGTAGCAAGGGACGAAATCAGCTAAACTCGCCACTTAATGGATTTTGGTTTAAATGTTCAAGGTTAAGAGAAATGGTGAAAACATTTTGAGCTAAGACATGATGACGCAAGGAGTGTATGTTATATTTCCAAGAAAAGCTTGTACTACGTTAAATAAAAAAACCTGTACCCTAAACCGACACAGGTAGGAAAGTAGAGTATACTAAGGAGCGCGAGATAACTCTCTCTAAGGAACTCGGCAAATTAACCCCGTAACTTCGGGAGAAGGGGTACCTTTTTAGGTCACAGTGACCAGGCCCAAGCGACTGTTTACCAAAAACACAGGTCTCCGCAAAGTTGTAAAACACTGTATGGGGGCTGACGCCTGCCCAGTGCCGGAAGGTTAAATGAGTGGATTAAATGTTCGCAACTGAAGCCCCGGTGAACGGCGGCCGTAACTATGACGGTCCTAAGGTAGCGAAATTCCTTGTCGGGTAAGTTCCGACCCGCACGAAAGGCGTAACGATTTGGGCGCTGTCTCGGAGAGAGACTCGGTGAAATAGAATTGTCTGTGAAGATGCGGACTACCTGCACCTGGACAGAAAGACCCTATGAAGCTTTACTGTAACTTGAAATTGATTTTGGATTTTTCTTGCGCAGTCTAGATGGGAGACTTAGATATTTATTTTGCGGAATAAATGGAGTCATTCATGAGAAACCATTCTTGAAGGATTAAAAATCTAATTTTGCATTCTTATCGAATCAAAAAACAGTTTCAGGTGGGCAGTTTGACTGGGGCGGTCGCCTCCTAAAAGGTAACGGAGGCGCGCAAAGGTTTTCTCAAACTGTATGGAAATCAGTTGAAGAGTGTAAAGGTATAAGAAAGCTTGACTGTAAGACTTACAAGTCGAACAGGGACGAAAGTCGGCCTTAATGATCCGACAATACTGCGTGGAAAGGTTGTCGCTCAACGGATAAAAGTTACTCTAGGGATAACAGGCTGATCTCCCCCAAGAGTCCACATCGACGGGGAGGTTTGGCACCTCGATGTCGGCTCATCGCAACCTGGGGCGGTAGTACGTCCCAAGGGTTGGGCTGTTCGCCCATTAAAGCGGTACGTGAGCTGGGTTCAGAACGTCGTGAGACAGTTCGGTCCATATCCGGTGTAGGCGTTAAAGTATTGAAAGGAGTCTTTCCTAGTACGAGAGGATTGGAAAGAGCAGACCGATGGTGTACCAGTTATCATTCCAATGGTAAATGCTGGGTAGCTATGTCTGAAGTGGATAACTGCTGAAAGCATCTAAGTAGGAAGCCCACCTTAAGATGAGTACTTTTAAATCACGGTAAGATTAACCGTTTTATAGGCAACAAGTATAAGTTTGGTAACAGATTGAGCTAAGTTGTACTAATAGATTTTTTTTATTCAATATTTTAAAACAAAATATAAGATATTTATTAATCAATAAAAATATTACTAAACAATAATAGTACAAGAATCTTTTTAAAAAATAAAAAGTGTAATTTCTTTTTTTGCTTTTATTTTTATTTGGCATCATGCGATTTTCCCATAAAATCTCTTTTAAAGTATTTTTGCTGTAAAAATGTTTCACAACTAAGTTCGGTATGGATTAGTGTGGTTCCATTTTCCTAAAGATGCCAAATATATATTTATATAATATATAAGTGCTTTTTTAAAGTCAATA